GAGCTAAGGTCCAAAATATGGAAGAAAGCAGCATTTTCACCACTCTACCACCCAGCCGAGTCTGCTCCACTTAATCCCTCTTTCATAGCCACATATCTTTCCGGCTAAGGAATGATAAATATTTATCCTGTCACATGAATCCAATTTGAATTTCATCCGGGAAAAGCCATATTTTTCTTAACAATGTCTTTGTCATTTGATCCAATAGCGTTTCGTTAGATAGGAACAGAGTTGATAAATACTGATAACTCTCGGATAGAGCATTAGAACAGAAAGATCCATTATCTGATGAAATATGGGTTCTAAACCATCTCTTACGATTAATCAACCATTCTAAGTGCTCTTCGGATAAATTCTTGAGAAACCAGCCTTTCGATATATCTTTACGACGCTCTTTTGCTTCTTCTAATTCGTCTTCGGAAGTAATAACTGCTTTTAACAACATCTCGTCATCTGCAAATAATTTTCGATGTGAAAACACAGAGCCAGGGGGCTCATCATTGAATAGTAAAAAAAGAGGATCCGCAGGGTCCCAAATGAATTGGCTTATTCGAAAAAGGTTTTGTTCGTGTAAAGATCTATATCGTGTCTCGTCTCCACTCTCCAAGAACTCTGATTCTTGAAGCTCATCCTCTTCATCTTCATCTTCATCAGACTTGCCCCCAAATGAACTGGACCTATAGGGAGATACTAATTCATCGGGCCTTTCGATCCAATCAAACTGCACGCCCCAAGGGCGCCATATTCTAGGAGCCCAAACTATGTGATTTAAAGAATCTGCCACTATCTGTTGCCGCTCCTGGGCTCCTGCCTCCTCCCAGTCTTCAAACTCCGATGCTTTATAGATAAATCTCCGATCCAAGATAGCACGAGATCCAGTTTTAATCATATCTAAGGGATTCCTCGGTTCGGGCCGAAGAAGCAATGTAACTCGATCATTCTCAAACGGACTGCAATCTTTTTCTGTCGGTGAAAATCTCGCCAGAGCGCCTTCTACTGCTAATAGGCCATTAACTAGATCCGAATCGTTCTCAAGGAGTCTAAAATAACAAGATCCACTTTTTTCATCGGGTCGGGGTAGAAACCAAAGATCTTGAGCGACCGATCCGGCAGAACAACTCAAAAGATAAAGAAGTATCGTTAATTTCTTCATGCTCGTTCCAAGTTCGAAGTACCATTTGTACAAATAAGAATCCTCTTCACATAATTGCTTATGCATATAGATAGATATAGGATCTACGAGCCAATTACTTATAAGTAAATTTTGTGCTACAGCCCTTCCTATCTGATAGGAAAGGAGCCCATGATCCTGAATCGATCTTACATGGGCTCGCAAATCCCAAGTTTGTCTATGAAGAGCGAATCTAAGTGTATTAGTGTCTAGAATTGATTTCTTCTGTGTAATACTAATTGATAGGGCCTCATGGGTAAATGCTCCAAGCTCTCTTGCATTGTAACCCATGGAACCGAATCCGTTAGTATGGAATATTTTCCTTTCCAAGTGAAATCCCCTAGTATATGAAAGCTTTAATACGTGCTTTCGTTGTTGTGGAATAAGAAGCCTTCGTATCTTAATGCACGTATTAAATTTATTCGGAGCTAGTAGAGAGGGATCCACTTGTTGGGGAATATGAGTCGAAGCAATAACAATAATATTTCTAGTGGAACATCTTTCAGAGAGAAATAGACCGAAGGATAAGTACTTAAACTCATTCATAGTCAGATCATGAATGTTTGGAATCCATATTATGCAAGGAGACATTGCTTTTGCTACTGATAATTGAAAGGTGATATCAAATGGGTCTAGTGCTTCACACATCAGATCCTTAGTTATCAGTTCCAGCTCCGTATCAACAAGGTCACAATCAATATCGTAACTATCAGAAATCTCGTCAATATAATCAATATCGTCACTACCACCAATAGCGTAATTATCCTCAATATCCTCATCAAAATGAGACTGTTGATACAGGAACTCGTTCATAAATACCGTAATGAAAGGAAGATAGGAGTTTTTCGCTAGGTATTTGACCAAATAGGATCGTCCAGTTCCTAGAGCACCTATCACTAAAATCCCCCTAGAGGGGGATAAGGCTAAACGGAGCGAAAAGGGTTTTACATGAGATGGGAAATGCAAAGTATTAGTCCCACACGAAGTTTGTAAATAAGTGATTGTCTGATAATGAGCAAGGAATACCCGTCTTTCTGCTAAACAGGATGTATTGAACTCATAATTCAATAGATACTTTTTATGAATGTCAACTAAGTATCGTAAGTAATTTGCTCCCGGTTGTTCAATCATTTGATAATCAGAGTCATTTTTTGAGAAATTATCACTATGAGTCAGACTCAATAGAATTTGATCAATCCTTTTTTCTGTCGTTAAGGTGGATATCTGAACCACGAATTCTCTTTCTGTATTATCAATCCAATCACCTTGTGCGGCCCAGGATTCTACTTTATTATAAATCCAATACTCAGCCATGTTTTTTCTTTTTCT